TCGTAAATAAGAAGATTGTTTACGAAGAAAAACGAATACAAATTCACATTCGAATACATAAAAATTATATAGTAATCTAAATAGTCTTTTATTTTCTTTTGAAAAAACGTAAATAGATTTCTTCGAAGTAATGAGACTATTCCAATTATGATATTCGTGGAGAAAGAATCGCAATAAATGCAAAGATGGAACATCTTGGATCCGACATTGAAGGATTTGAACCAAGATTTCCAAATGGATAGGATGGGGTATTAGTATATCCGAGATATAGTTTAAATGTGATAATTTGTCCTCTAAAAAGGGAAATATTGAATGAATAGATCGTAAATTATGAAATTGTGGTATTTCTTTTTTTTCGGAGGAAGATACTAATCGCAGCGAAAATGGAATTTCCATAATGACTGCAAAACTTTCTGATATCATCTGAGAAAAAAAACGAGAATAAAAATAATTGTTGTGCCCAATGAATCGATTTTGGTTAGAATGATTAGTCGAATTAATCAAATAATTCTGTTGATACATTCGAATAATTAAACGTTTCACAAGTACTGAACTAGATTTATTGTCATTACCCAAAATTTCCGTGGGTTCGTAAAAAATCGAACCATTTAAACCATAATCATGAGCAAATGCATAAATATACTCCTTAAAAAGAAGCGGATATAGGAAGTGTTGTTTCCGAGATCTAACTTTTTCTAAATATTTTTGTACATGTAATTGTTTCATTTACATTTCTACTTGAACTAGAGGCTGAATGGAGGAATTTCTTGGTTTTTCAAATGATACATAGTGCAATATGGTCAGAACAGGGTATGTATAATGTATTGTATTATGTGTATATATATTATGTATATATATATATAGAAAAATTCTGTATATATATATATACCCCATATACCCCGGAAAAAAACAGGGAATCCAATCAACAGATCTTTTTCCTCTCCTTTTCTATCCAATTAGTTTATGTTCGGTATAATTACAAAAGGATAAAAAATCCTTTATTTTTGCAACCCAATCGCTCTTTTGACTTTGGAATAAATTCTCTTTATCAATATACTGTTTCTTCTACACATCCGTCTACAATCCATAATAAAGAATAATTAGGATTCATTAAAAAAAATCAATGGTCCACTCACAGGAAAACCCATCCTTTCCCGCATCAGGCACTAATCTATTTTTAACGTCTAATTAGATCGGGTAATCATTCAAATTAAGAACATAAGCTCGTTGCTTTTTTTTTTTTTACCGGAATTGGAACCATAGGGCTCTATCCATTTATTCACTAGACCCAACTGTAAATGGGAATTTATTTTGTCCCACAAAAATCAAAACAATTTTTTTGAACTGTAACGATCCGGTAAAATAAACTCCAAGTTTTACTTTCATTTTACTTTATTAATTAATAAATAAAATCGAAAATAATAAATTAATTTTATTACGACATGCTGTTTTTTCCATTCATTACCTTTGAGGATCAGTCGTGGTCTTATAGACTCTACCAAGAGTCTGGACGAATTCGTTGCTTCATCCAAATGTGTAAAAGATCATAGTCGCACTTAAAAGCCGAGTACTCTACCGTTGAGTTAGCAACCCGGATAAATAGAATATGTAGATGTAGATACGATCGAAATAAAAAAATCAATTGAATTGCACTGCACAATCCTATCAAAACATTGAACTAGCAACACATCAAAAAGAAAGATTTTATGATCAATTATAAACACTCAAATACCAAAATGAGCAGATCTAATTAAAAAACATTACCAATTGAGATCTAAAAGTTGTGACAAACCACCCATTTTTTTTTTCAATTTTTTTTTTTTATTTTCCTTAAAAAACACATTTTGTATGAGAGTAAATGCAGCAAGGCAAACCCATCATTTGAGTGAAGTGAAGGAAAGAAAAAACCAATATGGAGTGGGGATAAACAGATCCATTTATCTACGATCGAATTATATTTGTTCGATACACCATTGTCAATATAAATGTAATGTTGAGAAAACAAATTTAAGTAAATAAAATAAAGACTTGTGTTGGATTGGCACAACATAAACATAAATAAAAAATTCGAATGGAAAAAATTAAGGAAAAGGTAAAGAAAAAATCCGCAGTTGATTCAATTAATTAAAGGTACAATAAGCAAGATTTACCCCTTATTTGTTGGTAAATTTAATTCCTGCACCAATAAAAACGTAAATAAATATGAATAAAGCAAGAATAAAGTAAAAGAATATGTAAATAATTACACAAAAATAGATACTAGTAACCGTCCCCTACTTTTTATTTTTGAATTTCAATTTCGTTTTTTCCTTTCATTAATTCGAAGTTCCTTCTTTAAAAAATTCTGCCTTCTTTAAAATATCATAAACCGTTCCTGTAGGTTGAGCGCCCTTTTCAAGGAAATATAAAATAGCGGGAACATTTAAAAAAGTTTGATTTTTTATCGGATCGTAAAAACCTACTTTTCGAAGATCTCTTCCTTCTCTTCGGGATCGAACATCAATTGCAACGATTCGATAGATAGCTCATTGGGATAGATGTCGATAAACAAAGCCCCCCCTAGAAACGTATAGGAGGTTTTCTCCTCATACGGCTCGAGAAAAATGATTCTCATTTCTGTAGGAAAATGGATCCAGAAAATCATGAATTAGACTATGATTTGAATTCAGTCCTTTTTTGTTCTTCCTTACAGAAAAAAGGAAATCTCATTCATACTCATAACTCAAGTTGGGTAATTGTGACAGAGTTCAAAGGAAAATCCTTTGACATTTATTGAGCTGTCTCTAAACTCTTTTGTTTGTCTCATCTCAAATCTATTTTTATTCCTCATTCTGATCCAATTATTGAGACAATTGAAAATAGTGTTTCCTTGTTCCGGAATCCTTTATCTTTGCTTTGTGAAATCATTGGGTTTAGACATTACTTCAGGGATCCTTATTCCTTTCAAAACGGCAGCAACATACCTTTTTTATTTCTTTCTGTTATTTCTTTCTATATAAATAGAATACGAAATAGAATACGAACGATTGATTCCCTTGTTATACACTTTTGATTGAAACGGTTTTACCAATTTAGAAAAGTTTTACTTTTTTGCAAACTTATTCGAATTTGACCCTTTCGATATAGATATATATTGAGGATATACTTACAAAGTTGGTCTAACTTATTGATTTTCACTAACCCTAGATTCTTTCCCTTGATAAATTATTCAATTAATCCTTTCTTCTCGAGCTCCATCATGTACTATTTACTTACAATCCAACACAAATTGGGTTCTTAGCAGAACAGAACAAATTATGTCGAGCCAAGAGCATCTTCATTACTATAGAAAATGGTGGATGTAAAAATCCACAATTGATCATGTCCTTCAAGTCGCACGTTGCTTTCTACCACATCGTTTCAAACGAAGTTTTACCATAACTTTCCTCTAATTTCATTTCAAAGCGGTATGGAATTGATTCAATATGGAATCGTGAATAGTCATTGGTTCCATCAGTATATATCAGTATTTACTAGTCCATACTTATCTATCTATGGATAGATAAGTATTTATCTGGAGAAGGCTTAACAAAAATCCAATTTATTTAACCCTATATTCTATCATATGAATAAAACAGATTTATGAAAAAGACGAATAAACTAGTTTGCTTAAGATTTATTATTTATACATCTTCGATAGATTGTTTGAGACGATTAATCATGCATGATTAATTGTCTCGAACAAATAAACTACAAATCCCAAAAAGAAGTTTAATAATAATAGATTTCCAATTCCAGAACAAAATCAATTATTAACCAAATACACTATTTCAATGACCCGAAAAGGTCGAAATAATATAGATTTATCACACTTCTTTCTTCAAGTACTAAGAGAAAAAATTTAAGTAAGAAAAAAAGATCTCGTATACGGTAAAATTAAGGTCCTTACATTATTCTTTCTTTCATCATAAAAATAAAATATAAATCAAGAATCAGAGGGGTATGATCTTTTCGTATCCATCATATACAAGGAACAGTTCTTACCAGTAATTATAGGATATTTAAAGAATTACGGATCCTTTTCACTTAACCGAAATGTCCGCCCTGTTACTGAAATACAACAATACAATAAAAATATATAATATATATCATATTGGCATAGGCCTTGTTTTTTATACATATTTTGTTTTACTTCAGGTTCCATAATTTTTTGATCAATTCAAAAGTCAAGTAACAAGTAAATGGAATATACGAATTTATCCCCAATCGCTACATTACATTGATTTACAATCATTGATTTGAACCAGATAATATCTAAGATACAAAAAATAGGGTCCAGATCCTTTTTCCGATTTTTTCTTTTATCGTGCCAACTTTAGTTAGAAGTTTTAAGACCAGTGATGAAATTTGAAATTCCCTACTTTTAAGTCTCCACATAGAATGTGGAATTCGGATAACCTAGTTATTTTCTTTTTATTTACTTTTGTTTTTGGGGAACGGACTAGAGAAACCTTTCTTTCATATTGCGATTCAGAGTTCATATCTGGGAATTCAGAAGATAAAATTGTTCTCTTTAACAAATTTTTGTTTCATGTGGGATACAATGTGATCCCATCTTTCGTTTCATCAGAAACGGTCTGGGACGGAAGGATTCGAACCTCCGAGTGACGGGACCAAAACCCGCTGCCTTACCGCTTGGCCACGCCCCATTTCTATTTCTATTATACACTAATAAACACTTTCTATTATACACTAATAAACACTATTATTGATATTGGTTATTCGTCAATCCCAACTCAAATACATAAAAACATATGAGATATTTTGTTGCTAGGATTCAATACATGTAGATATAGAATAATAAAATTCATTGATCATTACATGGAATTCAATTAAGATATTGTATGAAAGTCGAATTCCTTGTATTCTCATTCTCAAATGAGAATGTAAGGAGGTATTTTTTATTTGGGGGAGTCCGAAGAAAAAGAAGGATTTTTTGATCTGCCTTTTTCATTTTTCCCTTATAAAAAAAAAATCAATCAAAATAAAATTATCTAATCTACAAGAACAAAATATTTGTTATGCTTAATATCTTTAGTTTAATCTGTATCTGTCTTAATTCTGCCCTTTATTCAAGTAATTTTTTCTTTGCCAAATTGCCCGAAGCTTATGCCATTTTCAATCCAATCGTAGATGTTATGCCTGTCATACCTCTATTCTTTTTTCTCTTAGCCTTTGTTTGGCAAGCTGCTGTAAGTTTTCGATGAAATTTTTAATACTCTACTAAATTTATTATATATTCGATATATAAATTCTAAAAATTGATAAGATCAGATACGTCTTACATTATGAATCCTCGATTCAAAAATCGAAATTCTTGTATTGTATATTGAATGAATAAACGCAGTGATAAATTTGAATCAGCTTTTTCCCCGTTCTCACCTTCTAGTGAGCGCAGACAAGTGAGTCCTCCACAATCCATAATTTTGGATATGGTAAGATTTTTTTAGTTTTTACTAATGAAGGAATAAAAATCTTATTACTAATAAATTTAAAATTTTAACAAATTTCTTAAAATAGACTTTTTTTCATTTTTGGGGTGTCATGTCAAAACAAATAAAATAGGATATGCGATAAAAAATAGGTAATCTATTCCCTTTTTCAACAAAAAAAAATGATCTTGGAGATTGTGTAATGCTTACTCTCAAACTCTTTGTTTACACAGTAGTGATATTCTTTGTTTCCCTATTTATTTTCGGATTCTTATCTAATGATCCAGGACGTAATCCTGGACGTGAGGAATAAAAATAAAAGATTTTGAGTTTTTTTTTTCTAAATTAATTCTTAAAAATTTTATTTGTTTCATACATTTACCTATGAAAAAATCAAGGGATCGGAATTCCTTCGAATTAGAAAGTCCCAAGTGATCATAGGGAACGGAAAGAGAGGGATTCGAACCCTCGGTACAAATAACTTGTACAACGGATTAGCAATCCGCCGCTTTAGTCCACTCAGCCATCTCTCCCAATTCAAAATTGAAAATTTTTATGCGATGTAACACGTGAAAGAAAGATTGAGAAAAATCCTCGTTTTTTCTTTATTATCTTTTTATTAGATAATTAAATAGATAATTTAGAAAAATTTTGGATTAGATTCAAAATTTCAACTTTCTAAATATCTTTATACTTATTTTTAATATTTTGATACTTAGAATCTAATCTTTTAATTAATCTTTATTATAGTCTATTTTTTATTAGATTCTATTTTTTAATTAATCTTTATTTATTAAATTCTATAATATTAAATTCTATAATTATATTGTAATAATTATATTATAAATTATATTGTAATAGAATCTTTATATTACACTATGTATTTATTATACACTTTTATTATACACTTGAATATAATATTCAATTCGAAATATATCGAATAGATAGAAAATCTAACGAATTATAGAATTCTATTGCTAATTTATTTATATTTATATATATAAATATAAATAATATCTAATATAAATATAAATTAAATAATATCTAAAATTAAATAATATATAATTAGATAATATATAAAATGACGAACAGACGAACAGTAAAATAAACAATAAATAATTATTAAATTTAAATAAATAATTATTTAAATAAATAATTATTAAATATATAAATTATTAAATATATAAATTAATATAATATATATAATATAAAATATAAAATATAATATAAATAATTTAATAATATTAAAAAAATTAATATTAATAAAATTCAATTTAGAAAAAAAAAACCAATTTGATCAGGAATTGTCAATTTATATAATGACTTAAAACAGATCCATTCAATAGAAAGAATACCTTATTTCTTTGATTTTGTACGAAAGGTTTATTCCCCCGGCCTGGTCTGGTTAAGTACTGGCCAGGCCATTTCCTCTTTTATTCCAATGAATCCTTCATTTCCTAGATCAAACAATTTAATTATGATTTGATATTAATCAAAAATACTTGTTATTGCTACTTCAATAACAAAACAAGAGAAATTTCCATTCTAATTCCTATGATAGAAGTGACATTTCTTATTATATTTGAATTAGAATATTATATTTTCTTATTCTTCTTTTTTATTTCTGTTTCTGAATTTATTACTTAATTATTACTTTACCAGTTAAAGTAAATAAAAAACAAAAAAAAACATGTGATAATATATATCACATATCATAACATAACATGTATATATTTAATATATATATATTATATATATTATATATATTAAACAATATTAATATCATATTATACATATATGTATATATAAATAAATAAAAATATATAAATAAAATATATAAATTAAATAAAAAAAAAATAAAAATAAAATAAATAAAAAAGAAACCTATATACAAAATTTCGCATTTTTCTAGTCCTGCTTCAATAACTCCTTCAAGTGGAAACCATTAGTTTAGTAATAACTTCTTCCTAGCAAACAAAAGTATAACTAGAACTTTTTATGTTATTTAAATAAACTTGCTACTCTTCGC